ATAGGGGTCTCAAGGCGCAAAGCTAAGGTTGAACCTCAGGGGACGCTCCTTGGTACCGTCACACTGCCTGTCTTTGCCTCCCCTACAGGTAAGGGGGGGCACAAGGCTTGCTTTCCCCCGCTTAGAAGGTTATGTTCCTATTGAATCAGATCTGGCCTGGCATTAGTTGGAAAAGAGAAAGAAAAGTATGAGCATTGGCTCTTTCGGCTGGAAACTCTCAGGTTGGCGGCATTGTCTAATCTCTCTCCCAAAGTCTGAGTTAAGTCCCTTTCAAGCCATTTGTCAGCTGTTTCTGTCAAGTAAGTTAGTTTTCGGAATCCATCAGGGGTAGGTGAACCTTAGTCCCTGGCATTTATCCCTTAACGTCCCTTCTTCATAACTTTTGTATCTATTCGGCGTCTAGGTGGAATTAGTTGGCCCGGATCTTTGCCATTTTTCAGCTTTTGTGCTGTTCTTTCTTGATGTTAGGTAGTTCTCTCTGCGTCCTCGTCATTACGTATCTTTCTTTGTTGTTATCGAGCAAGTAACGAGTCTTTCTTGGTATTAAGTGTAATCGGTATGCAGATGGCGGAGATTAGTGTTGGCAGTCCCGCTAGGTAGCTACTAGGTTCTCTTTCCCTATGCCGTCCTGCGTTGCATGAAGAGGTGCCTAAAGCAGGGCATAAGTTAATCTAATCTTCTTTACGCCCGGGATAGTGCTTGTGTTGCCTTCCCTTAGTAGGAGGCGAGATTGGTCTTCCTATGGTCTTAGTCGGGTGTGCTTTTCTTCTTTATTCCTGTAACTTCCCTACAGCCTGCCACACCCCCGGTGTAGTAGTTCCTAACTAGTTAACCCACTAAAGGAATAGTTGTCTCGTTGCCATGCCAATCCGCCATGCTAAGCGGCCAAGTAAAGTCAGAGTGAAGGTTTCGAAGGAATTGAATCAGAGTAGTACCAGCCATACCGATTAAGGATCCGGAGGTCAATATTCAACCTGGAACTCTAACTCCTTTCCAAGGTCTTTACCAGTCTGGCATTTGACTTTTTGATTTCGTCTCGAAGGTCAGGCAAATCCTTGATTTTGGAAACTGGACAAGTAAATCCTCATATGGGCATTGAATCGGCTAAATCTGGCATTCTGGATGGTTAACCCGCTTTCAATGAAGAACTCTAGCCGGGAGATAGAGAATTCTTGCCACAGTGGAACCTATGCCGGCGCTCATCCTGTTCTATTCTAGTGATTAGAGCGAGTGCTAAGTCTTTCCGGGTAGGAGGCATTTGATAGCGTCTATAGTAGCAGTCCATTCGAGTCAATAGTTTCCAGGCCAGCTCCATTGCAGTTATTTACCAATTCTCTGTAAGCGAAATCGAAATAATAGTTACCCTAGCTGTGGATCCTTTACCAGAAGAGGTAATCAGTGTCTAGTCGAGGGTAACATCATCTTTCTAGTACGAGTGACTATCTGTCAACCCTCCTCCTCTGCCTCCGAGTCTCAAACGGTCTGTGTCTGATCCCACACCTTCACCTGCCAAGACCTTTTCTCGCTCTTCGAGTTCGGGAGATATGGGAGTGGATTTGACCAAGGAAGAAACTCCCAATTCAATGGTATGAAACGTTTTCTTGAATTTGTTTGGGTTTATCATGGCTTGGGAATATGGGTTTTCTTTATATTGTTTTGGTACTTGCAGAGGCTGAGAAGAATGAAGGATCGTCCGATAGAGATGGGCGGTGTGCAATACCCGCCAATGGCGATGAAATATTTATGCCTTCGAAGACTAACTATTGATTAATCGACCAAGCGAAAGACTCTACTCTGGCTTACGGAAATCTCTTTTCTTATTGGTTGGCTTCCAATACGTTTTCCTGCCTAACAATATGGTGTTAGAACCTCTATACAGGTTTACAATGCCAGTCTATTCTTGTATTTTGATAGAAGTAAAAGAAAGAATCAATAGCCATGGCTTTCTCCCATTTTAGCTGGGAAGGCATGGCTACAAGCTACAAGAAAGTGTTGATCTATTCTCTTCTCCAATGCATTGGATCGGTTCTCCTCTTTGATGGCAGCAGATGGGATGAAGGTTCTTTCACTGCTGGCCAGTCTTTTTCCTTTCTGACTGTTGAACGACGCTCGAACTCCGAGTGAAGGCAACTCAAAAGGAATTCTCTCTATCTTCAGGTTATGGACCCATAGACTGATTTAGTGAAGTCTGGCATAAGTAGCGGAGGGAGGGGCGTCTTGTTTAGCTTAGCTGCGAACAAAGAGTTTGATAGAATCAATCCGCTGGGACTGCCTTCCTTGGCCCGGCAGGGCTCACTGGAACTGTTGTCATCCGGGTTGAAGGAAGAGAAAAGATGGTGTTCAAAAGGCATCAGTGGACTTGAAAGAGTTAGCCGGCTCAAAACGTAGAGCGATTTATGATCTGATCTGTACTGGATTAGGCTCTTTAGAACCAGGTTCCCCTGTGACTATGGTGTATGTGGCAGCTAGGCGTGATAGCGGGAAGTCCGGTTATGAACAT